TAATTTATAACATTAGAATATTCAGTGCCGAGAAATTTTTACAAATTTTTGGTCGGGTTTGTTAGGCTAATGCAAAATTGATAAAAACATAAAAAATTGATGCATATATATATATATATATATAAATGGATAGCCAATTTACCGCAACTCGTTGGCTTATACGTTCTCGAGTCCTCCTTGGTTTAGGGGTTTGACAAGGAAAACAGGATTTTCGGGGCGTAGGGGGGTAGGGGGGTTTGTCGCGCAAAAACCAAAGGGGGCATCATAACAAGTATAGTTGAATAAGAAATAAATATGTTATGCACTTGAATTAGAAGAATGTAATTCTTAAGTTATGTCTTATAATAATTCACTTACTTTAACTCATGCAAGGAATATGTTCAACCTTAATTTAACAGTTGAATTTGCACTGTGAGATGTCAGATGAAAGGAAACCAAAAAGAGAACCTTATGCATATAAAAGAACGCTAGGCATGGGGGGTAAAGAAACATATGTACCACACCACTGACTTAATCAGATGCCAGATATAATTATCCGAATGGGGGATTATTACAGTTATGTTCCTGAAATAGGAACCAGATGCCAGTAATAGTTCATATTGTGCAACCCCCAAGATGAGTGTCCCTGATTCCCTCATGCATGATGTACCTTTATATAAACTGGTTGGTGGTTTCTTACTACATTAATATGTCCGTTTGAAATTATAGTTGAGTTATTCAAGGAAAAATTTGAGGACAAATTTTTGGGGATAAATCTATTTCCCAGGTCGAAATACTAGTATTTCTGAGGCTTAATGATATGCTTTATGTATACCTTATAAGTTAGTACCTGCTTTATGCTTAAAAAAACGGTATGGTGATAATACATAGATGAATTAACACATTCATGTAAGATCTAGCATATCATGCACTAAACCATAAAGGGATGGATTTCCCCCAGAAAATAGTTTAGTTTAGAATTCTGGCTTTGGGAGCCAGGGGTGGGAGTTAAAATCTCTCTTTTCTGGGCACTAGGGGGGAATTTAACCTCCGATCTTCGGATTACAAGACCGATGCTTTTAAACTAAGCTACTAGGGCAGGCTCATTCTAGTGCTTTATTCTCTATTCATCCTGCTAGAGGAATAAAAATAAGGAATAGTGCAAAGTATAGTACGGATGCAATTTGTCCAATAATAATGAATGGGTGTTCTACTGGTATGCCCCCGATTCATGTTAGGATGGCCATATCTGCTACTAATGTTCAGAATAGGAATTGGGTGATGGGACGGAATGTTAATCCTCGTTGTTTTGAGGTATGTAGAAGTGGCACTACTATTAGCACGAGGATCGAGAATAGTAATGCAAGAACACCGCCTAGCTTATTTGGAATTGATCGTAGGATGGCGTAAGCAAATAAGAAGTATCATTCTGGTTTAATATGTGGAGGAGTGACTAATGGGTTTGCAGGGGTAAAATTTTCTGGGTCCCCTAATAGGTTAGGAGAAAATAATGCTAGAAGTGTAAGAGCTAATAATATAATTACGAATCCGAGAAGGTCTTTATATGTGAAGTATGGGTGGAAAGAGATTTTGTCTGCGTCCGAGTTTAGTCCGATTGGGTTGTTTGAGCCTGTTTCGTGAAGGAAGAGGAGATGAAGAACGGTTGCGGCGGCGATGACAAATGGTAGTAGGAAGTGGAATGCGAAGAATCGTGTTAGTGTTGCATTATCTACTGAGAAACCGCCTCAAATTCATTGAACTAATATGTCTCCTATATAGGGTACAGCGGATAATAGGTTTGTAATTACTGTAGCACCTCAGAAGGATATTTGTCCTCATGGGAGTACATAGCCAACGAAGGCTGTTATCATGACTAGTAGCAGAAGAATTACGCCAATGTTTCAGGTTTCTTTGTATAGGTAAGATCCATAGTATAGGCCTCGGGCAATATGTATATAAATGCAGATGAAAAAGAATGATGCTCCGTTTGCGTGCATATTACGGATTAGTCAACCATAATTTACGTCTCGGCAGATGTGGGTTACTGATGAGAATGCAGTTGAAATATCAGAGGTGTAATGTATTGCTAGAAATAGTCCGGTTAAAATTTGGGTAATTAAGCATAATCCTAGGAGGGATCCAAAGTTTCATCATGCTGAGATATTTGATGGAGCTGGTAGATCAACTAGTGCGTCGTTAGCAATTTTAATGAGGGGGTGTGTCTTTCGTAGGCTTGCCATTATGGTTCTTGTAGTTGAATAACAACGGTGGTTCTTCAAGTCATTGGTCTCGGTTAAAGTCTGAGCAAGAATTATGACCTATTTTATGTTTTTGTTATTGATGGCTTTGGTTGTGGGTTTAGTTGCTGTTGCTTCTAATCCTACGCCTTATTTTGCTGCGTTAGGGTTGGTGGTTGCAGCTGGGGTTGGGTGTGGAGTTTTGGTTGGCCATGGGGGTTCTTTCTTGTCATTAGTTCTTTTTTTAATTTATTTAGGGGGGATGCTTGTGGTTTTTGCTTATTCAGCAGCTTTGGCTGCTGAGCCATTTCCGGAGGCTTGGGGTAGTCGTTCTGTGTTAGGATACGTTTTAATTTATTTACTTGGGGTAGGTTTGGTAGCGGGGCTTTTTTGAGGGGGGTGACATGAAGGTTCTTGGGTGGTGGTAGATGGTTTGAAAGAGTTTTCTGTCTTACGAGGTGACATTAGTGGTGTGGCTGTTATATATTCGTCTGGTGGGGGGATATTAGTCATTTGTGCTTGAGTATTACTTTTGACCTTATTGGTTGTGCTGGAGCTTACTCGTGGGCTTAGTCGTGGAACTCTTCGAGTGGTTTAAAGGAGAACTGGGATGGTGGCTAAGATGAGAGTTAGGAGGAAGATGGTTAGGTAGGTTTTGATTATTCCTCGTGTAATGTCATTTGTAATTTTTGCTATAATGGTTTGGGTTAGTGCTAGGCCTTTTGGTCCAATAGTTTCGAGTCATGTTTTATCAAGTTGAGTGGCAGCTGATTGTCCTAGGGTAAGTTTAAGTTTTGGAAGGAGTCGGTGAGTGATTGCGGGGAAAAATCCTAGTATGTTGGAGAAGTGGTGGATGGGTATTACTGGGGTAATTTTTACTTGTTTGCTGGTTATATTAGCTAGGTCTATGGCTACTAGTAGGCCTGTAATGGTTACCATTAGGGCTGCTATTTTAAGGGTAGTTGGTATTGTTATAGCTGGTGTATTTATTGGTAGAAAATTGTGTGTAATAATAAATCCTGCAATAATACTTCCTCAGGCGAGTCGTTTAATGGAATTAATTACTAGCGGATTATTTTCATTAATAGGGGATAAAGGTAGGAATCGTGGGGTTCCTATAATTACGAAATATACTAATCGAAAACTGTAGACTGCGGTGAATGATGTGGCAATTAGTGTAAGGGTCAGGGCTCAGGCGTTTAGGTAGGAGGTGTTTAGGGCTTCAATAATTGCATCCTTTGAGAAGAATCCTGCTAGGAAGGGGGTTCCAGTTAGGGCTAAGCTGCCAATTGTAAAGTAAGTGGAGGTGGCAGGTATAATGTTAAATAAGCCCCCTATTTTTCGGATATCTTGTTCATCATTTAGGCTGTGAATGATTGATCCTGAGCATAAAAATAATATAGCTTTGAAGAAGGCGTGTGTACAGATATGAAGAAATGCTAGTTGTGGCTGGTTTAGTCCAATTGTAACTATTATTAGTCCTAGCTGGCTGGATGTTGAGAAAGCTACGATTTTTTTGATATCATTTTGGGTTAGGGCGCAGGTGGCTGTAAATAGTGAGGTTAGTGCTCCTAAGCAGAGGCAAACTGTTAATGCTAATTGATTATTTTCTATAAGTGGGTGGAGGCGAATTAGTAAAAAAATACCCGCAACAACTATGGTGCTTGAGTGGAGTAGGGCGGATACTGGCGTGGGACCCTCCATAGCGGACGGGAGTCACGGATGGAGGCCAAATTGGGCTGATTTTCCCGTGGCTGCTAGGGCTAGCCCTATCAAGGGAATTGTCATGTCAAAGTCTTTTGATAGGGTAAAGATTTGTTGAATTTCCCAGGAGTTGAAGTTTATTGCGAGTCAGGCTATAGTTATGATTAGTCCAATATCTCCTACTCGATTATAAATCACAGCTTGGAGGGCTGCTGTGTTGGCGTCTGCCCGTCCGTGTCATCATCCAATAAGTAAAAATGACATGATTCCTACTCCTTCCCAACCAATAAATAGTTGAAATATATTGTTTGCTGTAACTAGAATAATTATGGCTACTAGAAATGTGAGTAGGTATTTGAAGAAACGATTAATGTTGGGGTCGGAATGTATATATCATAGTGCAAATTCTAGAATAGATCAGGTGACGTACAGAGCGATTGGGATAAAAATTAGTGAATAATGGTCAAATTTAAAACTGATGTTAATATCAAATGTTTGGGTATTTATTCAGTGTCAGTTTGTGATGATGCCTTCTGTTTTTAGGTTTAGGAAAATTATGAGTGGTAGGAGACTGATGAAGAATGCGGAGCTAACAGCAGTTTTGGTTATTTCTGCCATTTTAGATTCTTGTTGGTCAGGATTAAATGTAGTTAATAATGGGTATAATAGAATAAAAAAGATTAAAAGGAGTGATGAGTGTATAATTAGTACCATTTTAGCTTCCACTTGGATTTGCACCAAGAGTTTTTGGTTCCTAAGACCAATGGATGAGCTGTTATCCTTTGAAAGCGCAAGGAAGCCATGGACTTTAACCTTGGTAGATAAGGATTAGCAGTACTTACTATTTTCTGTTCTTCCTTGGTGAGTAAGGAGATTTTAACTCCTATCTTTAGAATCACAATCTAATATTTTGGTTAAATTATACTTACAGTAACATCATCCTCATATGAGTTCTGGTTTTGTTACTAGGAGGATGACTGGGATTAAGTGTAAGGTTATTAATAGGTGTTCTCGGGTATGGAATGGTTGAAGTCCTGTAATATGGTTAGGTGTAGGGCCTCGTTGAGACATTAGGAATATATATAAGGAATAGCCGGCTGTAATTAATGTTCCTAACCCTGTGAGTAGAATTGTTCATGGGGATCAGTTAAATAAGGTTGTAATAATTATAAGTTCCCCTATTAAATTAGGTAAGGGTGGGAGTGCTAAGTTAGCAAGGTTGGCGATGAATCATCAAACTGCAGTTAATGGGAAGATTACTTGTAGTCCTCGAGCAAGTATTATTGTTCGACTGTGTGTTCGTTCGTATGCTGTATTAGCTAGGCAGAATAGTGCTGAGGATACTAATCCGTGGGCAATTATTAAGATGATTGCTCCTGAAAATCCTCATGGTGTTTGAATTAAAATTCCTCCTGCTACTAGTCCTATATGACTTACGGATGAATAGGCAATTAGTGACTTTAGGTCAGTCTGTCGTAAACAGATTGAGCCGGTTATAATGATTCCTCAAAGAGCTAAAATAATAAAAGGGTAGGCTAGCTCTTTAGATAAGGGGTCTAACATAACTATTATACGTATTATTCCATATCCTCCTAGTTTTAGTAAAACTGCTGCAAGTACTATGGATCCTGCTACTGGGGCCTCTACATGTGCTTTTGGTAATCATAAATGGACGCCATATAAGGGTATTTTAACCAGGAACGCGATTAGACAGCCTGTTCATCAGATCATGTGGCCTCATGAGTTGAGTTGTAATGGTTGTGAATATTGAAGTACTAATATTGATAGAGTCCCTGTAGATTGTTGAAGGAGGAGTAAAGCGACTAGAAGTGGGAGGGAACCTGCTAAGGTATAAAATAGGAAATAAGTCCCCGCGTTCAGACGTTCGGTTTGATTTCCTCATCGGGTAATAATAATTAGGGTTGGAATAAGTGTGGCTTCAAATATAATATAAAATATGATAATTTCTGTGGCACCAAATGCTATAATTAGGAAGGTTTGTAGTGAGGTGAGAAGTATAATATATGAGCGTTGTCGACTAATTGGTTCAGGGTTGATATGGTTTTGGCTGGCTAGAATTATTAATGGTAATAATCAGCATGTTAGTACTAGCAGGGGGGTTGATAATGGGTCTGTAGCTATATATACATTGGAGGAGGTTCATCCGGTTTCTGATGTTGATTTTAGTCATATTAAACTAATGAAGGCGATTAGAAGGCTATGTGCTGTGGTAGTTGTTCATAATCATTTGGGGGAGGTCAATCAGATTGTTGGAAATAGCATAATTGTGGGAATTAACACTTTTAGCATTGCAGAAGATTTAGGTTTTGTAGGCGGTCGGTTCCGTGGGTGCGGGCTGTTGCAACTAGTAGTGCTAGGCCTGTGCTTGCTTCACAAGCGGAGAAGGCCAGTAGTAATATTGGGGCTGTGGAGAATCCTGTGGATTCAAATTGTAGGGCTCATAGGGCCAGTGCAATAAATAGGGACAATATTATTCCTTCTAAACATAAGAGTGCAGAGAGTAGGTGTGTGCGGTGAAATGCTAATCCTATTAATCCTAAAATAAATGCTGAGCTAAAGCTAAAATGTACGGGTGTCATAAGGGGGTCATGGAATTAAACCATAATCTTCTGAGCCGAAATCAGAGGTCTTGTTTTGGACTAACTCCCTATTCTGCCCATTCTAGGCCACCCTGGGTTCATTCATAAATTAGTCCTAGGGTTAATAAAATTAAAACTGTTGTTGCTCAAAAGAATGTTTGGGTAGGGTTATGGAGTTGATCTCCTCAGGGTAAGGGGAGAAGGAGGGCAATTTCTAGGTCGAATAGAAGGAATAGAATTGCTACTAGGAAGAAACGTAGAGAGAATGGTAATCGAGCAGATCCTAGGGGATCAAATCCGCATTCATATGGAGATAATTTTTCTGCGTCTGGATTTATTTGGGGCAGTCAAAAAGATACAATTGCTAAGATTGTGGATAGAGCCACTGTAATAACTAGAATTGTTATAATTAAATTCATTATCTTTCCTTGGGGTTTAACCAAGACTGTGTGATTGGAAGTCACTTGTACTAACTTTAAATACTAGAAAGATTATGAGCCTCATCAATAGATAGATACGTAGAGGAATAGTCATACTACGTCAACAAAATGTCAGTATCAGGCAGCGGCTTCAAAGCCAAAATGATGTTCAGATGTAAAGTGGTATTGGATTTGTCGTAGGAGGCAAACTGCTAGGAAAGATGATCCAATAATGACGTGCAGTCCGTGGAACCCTGTGGCTACAAAGAATGTTGAGCCGTAGACTCCGTCTGCGATTGTGAATGGTGCTTCGTAGTATTCTATAGCTTGGAGGGCGGTAAAATAGAATCCTAGTAAAATAGTTAATGTTAGGGATTGGATTGCTTGTTTTCGTTCACCTTCTATAATGCTGTGGTGGGCCCATGTTACTGTGACTCCGGATGCTAGTAATACAGCGGTGTTAAGAAGGGGTACTTCGAAGGGGTCTAGGGGAATAATTCCTGTTGGGGGTCAGCATCCTCCAAGTTCTGGTGTTGGTGCTAAGCTTGAATGGTAAAAGGCTCAGAAAAATCCAAGGAAAAAGAATACTTCGGAAGTAATAAATAGAATTATTCCATATCGTAGTCCTTTTTGTACTGGAGGGGTGTGATGACCTTGAAAGGTCCCTTCGCGGATAATGTCACGTCATCATTGATATATTGTGAGAAGTAGGAGAATTATTCCTAGAGTTATTAGTGTTGTTGAGTGGAAGTGAAATCAAATTGCTAAGCCGGATGTTATTAGGAGAGCAGCAATGGCTCCGGTTAGGGGTCATGGGCTTGGGTCAACTATATGGTAAGCATGTGCTTGGTGGGCCATTAAACGTTTTCTTGCAGATATAGGCTTAGAAGGAGTACAAATACATAGGCTTGAATTATTGCTACTGCAACCTCTAGTAGTGTTAATAGGAAGAGTACGGTGGCAGTTAGAACTGCTACTGTGGGTATCATTGGTAATAGAACAAATACGGCTGTAGCAATAAGTTGAATTAGTAGATGACCTGCGGTTAGGTTAGCTGTGAGTCGTACCCCTAGGGCTAGTGGTCGGATAAATAGACTAATTGTTTCGATAATAATGAGTACTGGAATAAGGGGAATAGGTGTTCCTTCTGGCAGAAGATGACCTAGGGCAACTGTTGGTTGATTTCGTATTCCAATAATTACTGTAGCAAGTCAGAGTGGCACAGCAAATCCCATATTAAGTGACAATTGTGTCGTGGGTGTAAAGGTGTAAGGAAGTAAGCCTAACATATTAATAGTAATCAGGAAAATTATTAAAGAGGCTAATAAAAGTGCTCATTTATGTCCTCCTACATTTAGGGGTAACATTAGTTGGTTTGTAAAGCGGTTAATAAATCATCCTTGAAGTGTGATGAGTCGGTTATTAACCCATCGGGATGATGGGGTTGGGTAGAGGATTCAGGGTAGTGCAATTGCAATAGCAATTAATGGAATACCTAGGTAAGATGGGCTTGCAAATTGGTCAAAAAAGCTTACTATCATGGTCAATCTCAGGATTCAGTTTTGTGTTTTTCAGCACTTACTGGTGTTGGTTCATTTGGTGAAGTGTGATTTAAGATTTTAGTTGGAATAATGGTCAAGAAAATTAGTCAGGAGAATACTAAAATTGCGAATCAAGGGCCGGGGTTCAATTGTGGCATTTCACTGGGGGTGGTCGGGAATCACCAATCTTTGGCTTAAAAGGCCAATGCTTTGTCCAATATTTAGCTTCCTAGCGAGGCGTCTTCTAGTATTAATGAGGATCAGTTCTCGAAGTGTTCTAGTGGAACTGCTTCCACTACGATTGGTATAAAGCTGTGGTTGGCGCCGCAGATTTCAGAGCATTGTCCGTAGAAAAGGCCTGGGCGTGAGGCGATGAAGGCGGTTTGGTTTAATCGTCCTGGGACTGCATCTATTTTTACGCCTAGGGATGGAACGGCTCAAGAATGTAGTACATCTTCAGCGGATACTAACACTCGGACTGGAGATTCTATTGGGACAACCATTCGATGGTCAGTTTCTAGAAGTCGGAATTGTCCTGGGGTGAGGTCTTGAGTTGGAACTATATAAGAGTCGAAGCCTAGATTCTCGTAATCTGTATATTCGTAGCTTCAGTACCATTGATGTCCTATTGCTTTAATTGTTAAATGGGGATCATTAATTTCGTCTATAAGATATAAAATGCGTAAGGAGGGCAGAGCAATTAAGACTAAAATTACAGCTGGTAAGATGGTTCATACAATTTCGATTTCTTGGGAGTCTAGGATATATTTATTGGTGAGCTTAGTTGAAACCATTGCAATAATAATGTATAATACTAAAGTGCTAATTAGGAAGACAATTATTAATGCGTGGTCATGGAAGTGTAGAAGTTCTTCTATAACGGGTGATGCCGCGTCTTGGAATCCTAGTTGTGTTGGATGTGCCATTAAGCCTTGGGCTTAAGACATGCAGGGATTTAACCTACGATTTTACCTTGACAAGGTAATGTAATTTACGCTTTACTAATGTCTTTAGAAGGAAGTGACAGAGTGGTTATGTGGCTGGCTTGAAACCAGCATATGGGGGTTCAATTCCTCCCTTTCTCGTTAGTTTGATTGAATTTGGACGAATGCTGGCTCCTCGTACGTGTGATAAGGAGGAGGACAGCCGTGAAGTCATTCTACATTTGTTATAGTTAATTCTACAGATATAACTTCTCGCTTGGCGGCAAAGGCTTCTCATAGAATAAATAGGAATATAATTACTGCTACTAGAGAAATTAATGATCCAATAGATGATACTGTATTTCAGAGTGCATAAGCATCTGGATAATCGGAATATCGTCGTGGTATACCTGCTAGGCCCAGGAAATGTTGTGGGAAGAATGTGAGGTTAACCCCAATAAATATCACGGCAAAGTGAATTTTTGTTCAGGTGCTATGTAGGGTATACCCTGTTAGTAGTGGGAATCAGTGTACAAAGGCTGCTATAATGGCAAATACAGCACCTATTGATAGAACGTAATGGAAGTGTGCAACTACGTAGTATGTATCATGGAGTACAATATCAAGTGATGAATTAGATAATACAATTCCTGTGAGTCCCCCTACTGTGAATAGGAAAATGAATCCAAGAGCTCACAGTAATGGAGTTTCTCATTTAATTGATCCACCGTGGAGTGTGGCTAATCAGCTAAAGACTTTTACACCTGTTGGGATGGCAATAATTATTGTTGCAGATGTAAAGTATGCGCGGGTGTCTACGTCTATACCGACGGTAAATATATGGTGGGCTCATACGATAAAGCCTAAAAGGCCAATAGCCATTATGGCTCAAACCATTCCTATATAGCCGAATGGTTCTTTTTTACCTGAATAGTAGGCTACTACATGGGAAATAATACCAAATCCAGGAAGGATAAGAATATATACTTCTGGGTGACCAAAGAATCAGAATAGATGTTGATAGAGAATTGGGTCCCCTCCTCCTGCCGGGTCAAAGAATGTGGTGTTAAGGTTTCGATCTGTTAGAAGCATTGTAATACCAGCGGCTAAGACGGGTAGTGATAGAAGAAGTAGTACGGCGGTTACAAGTACAGATCAAACGAATAAAGGTGTTTGGTATTGGGAAATGGCTGGGGGTTTCATATTAATGGTTGTGGTAATAAAATTGATGGCTCCTAGAATTGATGATACACCTGCTAAATGTAGGGAGAAAATTGTTAAATCTACTGATGCTCCCGCATGGGCTAGATTACCTGCGAGGGGTGGATATACTGTTCATCCTGTTCCGGCCCCAGCTTCAACACCAGAAGAGGCTAAGAGGAGCAGGAATGATGGGGGTAGAAGTCAGAAGCTTATATTATTTATTCGGGGAAATGCTATATCTGGGGCTCCAATTATTAGTGGTACGAGTCAATTTCCAAATCCTCCAATAAGGATAGGCATAACTATAAAGAAAATTATTACAAAGGCGTGAGCAGTGACGATAACATTATAGATTTGGTCGTCGCCTAAAAGCGATCCAGGTTGGCTTAGTTCAGCCCGGATTAGGAGGCTTAAGGCAGTTCCCACTATTCCGGCTCAGGCACCAAATACAAGATAAAGGGTACCAATGTCTTTGTGGTTAGTAGAGAAGAATCAGCGCGTGATTGCCACAGGTAGGATGGCCGAGTGTTTTAGGCGGCGGGTTGTAGCCCCGAAGACGGAGGTTTGAGTCCTCCTCCTACCACAGCCCTGTGGTGAAGAACATATTGGATTGCAAATCCAAAGACGCAGATTAATACCTGCCGGGGCTTTTCCCGCCTTGCTGGCCTAACGGCGGGAAAAGTAGGTGGATGCTCGCTGGCTTGAGCGCTTAGCTGTTAACTAAGATTTTGTAGGATCGAGGCCTTCCCACCTAGTAAGGCCTTAGTTTAATAAAAATGTCTGATTTGCAATTAGGTGATGCAAGTTAATCTCTTGTAGGTCTTAATCAGGGACTAGAAGATTTTCACTTCTACTTAGAGCTTTGAAGGCTTTTGGTCTAATATTATCCTAAGTCCCTAGGTGGTTAGTATTATGATAGTTGGGGTAATTGGTAGTAGTAATAGGGTAGATACGGTAAACAGGGCTAGGGGTAGAGAGATTTGGGTTGTTTGAGTCCGTCATGGGGTGGTTGAGTTGATTGTATTAGGGGAAATGGTTAGTGTCATTGCGTAGCATAGTCGTAAGTAGAAGTACAAGCTAATTAAAGCGGCTAAAGCTATGGTTGTGGCAATAAGGGGGAGGTCTTGTTTTGTTAATTCTTGGAGAATTAATCACTTTGGTATGAAGCCTGTGAGTGGGGGGAGGCCTCCTAGTGATAACAATACTAGGGCAGTAGTCGATGTAAGGATTGGGGTTTTTGATCAGGTTGTTGCGAGTGTACTAATTTTGGTAGCAAATGATATTTTGAGGGTGAGGAATGCTGCGGATGTTATAATAATATATGTTCCTAGCGCAATTAGGGTTAGTTGAGGGGCATATTGGATAACAATAATCATTCATCCTATATGGGCGATTGAGGAGTATGCTAGGATTTTTCGTAGTTGGGTTTGGTTTAGTCCTCCTCATCCGCCTACTAATGTGGATATAACTCCTAATGAGGTTAGTAGTAAAGGGTCAATGGTTTGGGCTGTTTGAATAATTAGTGCGAAGGGGGCAAGTTTTTGTCAGGTAGATAAAATTAAGCCTGTCAGTAAGTCTAGGCCCTGTAGTACTTCTGGTATTCAGAAATGTATTGGTGCGAGTCCAATTTTAAGTGCTAGGGCAGTTATGAACATTGTACTTGCGATAGGGTTCGATAGGTCATTGATGTTTCATTCTCCTGTTATTCAGGCATTTGTTGTGCTGGCAAATAGGATTATTGCTGCTGCGGTAGCCTGGGTTAGGAAGTATTTTGTGGTTGCTTCTACTGCACGGGGGTGGTGATGTTGCGCTATTAAAGGGGTGATTGCTAGGGTATTAATTTCTAAACCTATTCAGGCAAGTAGTCAGTGGGAGCTAGCAAAGGTTAGGGTGGTCCCTAGTCCTAGGCCGGATAATAAAATTATAAATACGTATGGATTCATTGGCGGAGGAGGGACTTTAACCGTCATGTTCGGGGTATGGGCCCGAAAGCTTTATTAGCTGACCCCGCCTTAGAAAGTGGTGTAGAGGAAGCACCAAGAGTTTTGATCTCTTGAGTATGGGTTCGATTCCCTTCTTTCTAGGAACTGAGGGGATTTTGACCCCTATTAATCACTCTATCAAAGTGGTCCTTGGGCATTCAGGCACAGTTCCTTAGCTATAGTTGTGGAGGAAGCCCGGCTAGTGCAATGGGCAGAGCGGTATGTCAAAGTACAAAGGCGAGTGTTAGAGGGAGGAAATTTTTTCAGATCAAGTGTATTAGCTGGTCGTATCGGAATCGTGGATAGGAGGCCCGTACTCACAGGAATAAAATTGATAGTAGTGCGGCTTTAGTTATGAGGTTAATTGTTGTAAGTTCTGGGACGCTGGGAATATGTGAGGCTCCTAGAAATAGAACAGCCGATAAGGTATTTATTAGGAGGATATTGGCATATTCGGCTAGGAAGAAGAGGGCAAAGGGTCCCCCTGCATATTCCACGTTGAAGCCAGATACTAGTTCTGATTCCCCTTCTGTGAAATCAAATGGTGCTCGGTTTGTTTCGGCTAGCGTTGAGATATATCATATTGCGGCCAGGGGTCAGGCAGGGATGAGTAATCAGATGCTTTCTTGGGTAGTATTGAATGTTTGTAGAGTATAACCTCCTGAAAAGATAATTACTGAAAGGAGGATAAGTCCTAGGCTTACTTCATATGAAATTGTTTGGGCTACAGCTCGTAGGGCTCCAATTAATGCATATTTTGAGTTTGATGCTCAACCTGATCCTAAAATTGAGTATACTGCAAGGCTTGATATGGCTAGAATAAATAGAATTCCTAAGTTAAGATCAGCTACTGGGTGGGGTATGGGTATTGGTGCTCATAGGGTTATAGCTAGGGTTAATGCTAGTATTGGAGTAGCTAAAAATATAAATGGGGATGATGTGGAGGGGCGGACTGGTTCTTTAATAAATAGTTTTACTCCATCAGCAATAGGTTGTAATAATCCATATGGTCCTACTACGTTTGGCCCTTTTCGTAGTTGTATATAAGCTAGTACTTTTCGTTCAACTAATGTTAGGAAGGCTACTGCTAGGAGAACGGGTACGATATAGGCGAGGGGGTTAATTAGGTGGGTTATCAGGATGTTTAGCATAACTGGGGAGAGGATTTGAACCTCTGGCTAAAAGGGCTTAGGCCTTTCGCAATTTACCATGCTCTGCCACCCCAGTATGTCCTTATTTTGGCCAGCTGGGGTTGCTCCCCCTTTGCTTTATTTATTTGTTTTCATAAATTAGGGGTGGGGCGTGCTCCAGGTATAGGCCCCTCTTTCCCGATCCTTTCGTACTAGGAAAAGTAGCGTTACAGATAGAAACTGACCTGGATTGCTCCGGTCTGAACTCAGATCACGTAGGACTTTAATCGTTGAACAAACGAACCCTTAATAGCGGCTGCACCATTAGGATGTCCTGATCCAACATCGAGGTCGTAAACCCTCTCGTCGATATGGACTCTGGGAGAGGATTGCGCTGTTATCCCTAGGGTAACTTGGTTCGTTGATCGGCTTTGGTAGCCGGATCATGTTTGGTCAGATGTTCTGTGGCTTAGAGATGTCTCTCTTGGTTTTAGGAAAGTTGTCCCAATCCACTTGGAGGCTTGTTTTTCCTCCGTGGTCGCCCCAACCGAAGGTAAAATCTCATGTTCCACAAGGTTTTTGCTTTTTATTGAGTTGCTTGACGTGGTTGAGTTTTGTACCTTAAGCTCCAAAGGGTCTTCTCGTCTTGTATTATTATGTCCGCTTCTGCACGGGCAGATCAATTTCACTGACTTGAAAGGGGAGACAGTTAAGCCCTCGTTTAGCCATTCATACAGGTCTCTATTTAAAAGACAAGTGATTGCGCTACCTTTGCACGGTCAAAATACCGCGGCCGTTGAACTTGTAGTCACTGGGCAGGCTGGACCTCCTATACATGGTTGTGTCGCAGGAGGCGATGTTTTTGGTAAACAGGCGAGGCTTGTGTTTGCCGAGTTCCTTCCTTTTCTTTTAGTCTTTCCTTTAATAGCACTCCAGTGTGGGGTTAACGATCGTTTAGTTGTGGATTTTTCTTGATTTTTTTATAATTCACATTACTCTCTTGGGTTGAGTTCGTTAGTTGCCAATGGTTGGTCCGGTTTGGCTTACACTTGTGCTTGGAGAAGGGCGGGCCTTCTTGTTACTCATTTTAGCATAATTTCTTCCATGGGGGCATGGATTAGCCTAATAGTATTTAGGGGAGTAAGATTTTTTATCAGAATAATAAACTTCTTTCTGTCTGAGCTTTAACGCTTTCTATCTAGGTGGCTGCTTTTAGGCCCACTAGAACAGTATGTTTTATATATTATGATCTTTATCCTCCTGGATAAGGTTGTATCCTTGGTTAAAGGGGCTGTACCCCCTTCAACTAACTCTCGTGTTTTTCTCTTGCTATCTTGGTTAGTGCTTACTTGATTTGAGGTATACGAGGCTGAACTTCTATCCATTTCTTAGGCAACCAGCTATCACCAGGTTCGGTAGGTCTGTCACTTCTACCCGGAGCTCTTCCCACTCTTTTGCCACAGAGACGGGTTGGCCCTTAATAGGCTGTCTCGGGGTAGCTCACCTGGTTTCGGGGTTTCAAACTAAAGGTCTCTTTGCTTGTGTTTACTGGCTAAATCATGATGCAAAAGGTACAAGGTTTAGTCTTTGCTTCTTAGTACTTATATGGGTTGTTTCATTTCTCTTTCAGCTTTCCCTTGCGGTACTTTTTCTATTGCTTTGGTTGAACCTTTTCTGTCTCCCATACTCAGGTAAAAGAATGGTTTAAGTTTTGGTGTCTGGCCTATTCTATATTATTTATATTATTTGGTTATATTGGTGTGTAAGCTAGCTGTTTGGTTCAGGGTGATCCAACTTGCATGGATGTCTTCTCGGTGTAAGTGAGATGCTTAACTAACTCAGCCACGCCCTGGGTTTAATCCAAGTGCACCTTCCGGTACACTTACCGTGTTACGACTTGCCTCCCCTTGTCAGTGCTAGCTTATTAAGTATATTTGATGCGTTTTGACAGGGGAGAGTGACGGGCGGTGTGTACGCGTCTCAGAGCCGGGTTCAAAGGGACACTCTATTTCCTTTTTACTACTAAATCCTCCTTTAAGCATTGTTTCATGTTGCATATTCGTAATATTCTGTTATAGAAAATGTAGCCCATTTCTTTCCATTTCATGCGCTACACCTCGACCTGACGTTCTGGGTTGTGCCCATTTTGCTTACTTTTATTACCTTCACAGGGTAAGCTGACGACGGCGGTATATAGGCTGGGGTGGCTAGAAGTGGTGAGGTTTAACGGGGGTTATCGGTTCTAGAACAGGCTCCTCTAGGGGGGTCTGAGACACCGTCAGGTCCTTTGGGTTTTAAGCTAATGCTTGTAGTACCCTGGCGGACATTTAATCGTAGTTGAATGTCTAAGTTTATGGCTGAGCATAGTGGGGTATCTAATCCCAGTTTGTTTCTCAGCTTTCGTGGGGTCAGGTTGATTTATTAAAGCTACTTTCGTGTTTGGGCTTCGGATACCTAGAAGCGTATGACGGCCAAAGGGCCATTTGGCTTTATTTTTGTTTATCCTTAACCACCCTTTACGCCGTTGTATAATCAACTAGGGCCTCTCGTCTAACCGCGGTGGCTGGCACGAGTTTTACCGGCCCTTTGTAACTCTAACTGAGTCAAGTTTTCACTTATGGCTTAATATTTATCACTGCTGAATTCCCTTGGGGGTGTGGCTAGGCCAGGCGTCTTGGGCTAAATTTTGTGCCTGATGCCCGCTCCTCGTCCCCGGGAGGGGGATTAAGGGCGTACTCACTGGGCTGCGGAGACTTGCATGTGTAAGTTAAGTTAGAGCTGATAATAAGGTCGGGACCATGCCTTTGTGCATGTGGAGTTTTTCAGGACTCATCTTAGCATCTTCAGTGCTATGCTTTGCATTAAGCTACACTAGC